TCACAAATAAGAAGTTTCATATTCAATTCGGATATTAGAAAGATTACCATATATAACACAAAATTTCTCCGCCTATTCTTTCTAGTCGAGCCTCTCGGTCTGTCATTATACCCCGAGAGGTAGAAAGAATTACAACCCCCATCCCACCTAAAATTCTAGGAATTCTTTGATAGTTAGAATAGATTCGTAGACCCGGCCGACTGATCCTTTTTAAATTTAAAAGATTTCGATAAGTCCTTTTCCTATTCCTTCTATGTCGTAGGGTTAAAACCAAAAAATATTTGTTGTTTTCTCGATGTTTTCTCACATTTTCGATAAAACCCTCTCGTAAAAGTATTTTAACAATACTTTGGCTGATATTAGTAGATGCTACTCGAACCACGCCTTTTCTATACATATCGGCATTTCGTATAGAGGTTATTATGTCAGCAATAGTATCACTACCCATGATTAATTAAAATTATTGGTGCCTCCAAATTTGGATATAATCAACATGTTTTTCTTTTTTTTTTTTTTTTACGTATTTGTTTATGAATATTAATTTTGAAAAGTATATACGTGAGACAAAATCTACTAAATTAATGTTAATCTATTTTTTTTTAATACCCTACTGTAACCATATCTATAACCATATCGTGGTCTCATTTTATAATACCTCGGGAGCTAATGAAACTATTTTAGTAAAATTGAACTGTCTCAATTCTCTGGCAATCGCACCAAAAACTCTAGTTCCTTTTGGATTTCCTTCTTGATCAATCACAACTGCAGCATTGTCATCATATCGTATTATCATACCGTTGTCACGTTTAAGTTCTTTACAAGTACGCACAATTACAGCTCTGACTACTTCTGATCTTTCTAGAGGCATGTTTGGAACTGCGTCTTTGATCACAGCAACAATAACATCACCAATATGAGCATATCGACGATTGCTAGCTCCTATGATTCGAATACACATCAATTCTCGAGCCCCGCTGTTATCTGCTACATTTAAATGGGTCTGAGGTTGAATCATATCATTTTTTTATCTGTTTTTTACAATTTACAATACAAAGGTCGAAGAAAAAAAGAAATATTATTTGTCCAAAAAAAGAAACCTGCACCCGCTATTTTTAAGGCCTACTTCTTTTTTATCCCGAAATGATGAATTGAGCTCGTATAGGCATTTTGGACGCTGCTATTGAAATAGCCCTTCTGGCTATATTTTCTGTTACTCCACCCATTTCATAAAGGATTCGACCTGGTTTAACAACAGCTACCCAATATTCGGGAGAGCCTTTACCTGAACCCATACGTGTTTCTGCGGGCCTTACTGTAACTGGTTTATCTGGAAATATACGGACCCATATTTTTCCACCGCGACGTGCATTCCGTGACATTGCTCGTCGACCTGCTTCTATTTGTCTAGATGTGATCCAAGCGGGTTCAAGTGCCTGAAGAGCGTATTTACCAAAACAAATAGCATTACCTCGATAAGATATTCCCTTCATTCTTCCTCTATGGTGTTTACGGAATCTGGTTCTTTTGGGGTTATAGTTGATGGTTTGTTTTGAATTCCATCTCTACTACAGAACCGGACGTGAGAGTTTCTTCTCATCCAGCTCCTCGCGAATAAAATCAATTCAAATTAAAGATTTTGAATTCAATTCAGATATAATTTGAATTAAGATATACATGTATTTAATAAGTAATATACTGAATCATGGATTTCATTTAATCTAGATCAAATCTATTATTAATTTGTATATCTTGTTTGTATAGATAACTAAATATATTAAATAACTATAATAACTATTTTTTTTTTCTTATATTTATCTATTTTAGATTAGAATTAGAATGTTAAAACAAATCTTTCTTTTGTTTTACTCTTTATTGGATTGACCCAATTTTAGCAATCCAAGAAAATAAAGTTTTCGCGGGCGAATATTTACTCTTTCCATTTCTATTTCACTTCTATCATTAGTTCATAACTTTTCCGAATAGATGAATTGGTCTCTGGCCGGTTCCGCCATCCCGATCAATGAATCATTCGAATTCATTTTCACTAGAATCTTTTGAATTCACAGGTTCCATCGTTCCCATCGCTTCTTACTTAATGGTTAGGTCTGAATTATACAATGGAGCTATTAGTTCTTGAGTCAATATTCTTAGTCTTTATTGGCCCGAAGCTCTTTATTTTTTGTTCGACGAGCAGATCCTTTTAATGATGAATCCGTATTGATGCTTTATTACATAGATTTTTTCTGAGATGACTCATAGACCTTACATATTGGAATTCTATATCATCAATATTCTTTTTCTTTCTTTCTCTCATCTTTCCATTTATCCATACCCTTTCTTTTTTATTTCGATTGACAACTTAGAAGTCGATTGACAACTTAGAAGCAGATTTTTTTAATAAAAAAAGATTTCAGTTGCTACAACAATATGAACAATATATCATATCTTGACTGGGTCTTTGGATCCAGATAATACGAAGTGATGAGTTGGTTATTACTTC